TCATCCCCATAGAATTCGGGGAGTAGATAGGGCTTAAAGAGCAATGTAAGGTATCAATTTGAATATCTATGTCTATCCGAATCTCATTAACAAACGATCAAGTAAATTCCATATGTAAAAGATGTATTTTCTTATTTTTAGGCATTTCGTCTTTGGCTCTAATGAAAATAATTGTAAATCTATGTAACAATTGGTAACAATTGAGGTGGGGGGTTATTCATACATTCTATTCACTTTACTTTTACTTTATGGAAAGATTACAGAAAAATTACTGAACCTCAAGTCAAATATGTAGAAAATGAGGAAATGTTTATATGTATGTATTGTTATCGTTCTATTTCAGTGACAACGGTGTTTCGATTTTTGTGAAAAAGATTTGTGATTTCTTAATGTTAAATATTTAACATAGAGTATCTATAATTGAATTACTTCCAGTGACAATTCTTCGGTTTATCTGATAGATATGGAAATCTCCTATTCTTTCGATTCTGATTTTATCAATCAGATGAAAGAATAACGACCTAAATCTTCCCTTACATATCAGTCTTTTTTATTCACTCCACAAAAAAAAAGAAATAAATTGGATTTTTTTTTTTTATCTATCTATCTGCTTTAAATTTTAAATCATTGATGATGGTTCAATTTGAAAAGAAACATGGATTTATCTATCTTATGATGATCAAAATAAAATGCGGTACTTACTGTAAAACATTATTCAAATAATGATGTCGAAGTAGGAAATTTTTTCAATTAAATATTTTTAATGATTTCTTATGAGTCCTTGGTACTCGAATAAGTGTGAGGTTGGTGAATCTATCCTATCGAGTTACTCAAAGATGAAGATTCAAAAAGAACCCATTTATTCGTGTTATTTATATTTGTGTTATTTATAAAAAAAAAAGATGTTGCATTCATACATTAAAATATGGGATTAAGTTGAATTCTTGCCGAGACTTCTTCAGAAAAACATCTACCCATCCATATAGAAGGAAAAAGTATCGATTATTATGTACCGACTGAACCAATGACTACTCACGATTCCATAATTGAATCAATTACATACCGGTTCAAAACTAGAGAAATGTTATGGTAAAACTTCGTTTGAAACGATGTGGTAGAACGCAACGTGCGACTTGAAGGACATGATCCGCTGTGGACTCTTACATCCACCATTTTATATTGTATAGGAATGAAAGTGCTCTTGGCTCGACATCCTTTGTTCTGTTCCACTAAAACCCCCATTTTTTTGTTGGGTTGTAATGTAAATAGTACACGATGGAGCTCGAGTAGAAAGTATTGATTCATTTCTCAGGGGCAAGGATCTAGGGTTAGTGCGAATCAATAAGTTGGAATAACTTCGTAAGTATATCTTCGATATAGAAATTGAGAGTATCCAATTCGAGCAAGTTTCAAATCCAAAAGGAAAATTTGTTGGAATTGGTAAAACTCTTTCGATCAAAAGTGTAGCACGCGGGAATCAATCGTTCTATGATTCTTTGATAGAAAGAAATCACAAAAGGGGTATGTTGCTGCCATTTTGAAACGATTAAGGATCGCCGAAGTAATGTCTAAACCCAATGATTCAAAGTAAAGTAAAGATAAAGGATCCTGGAACAAGGAAATACCGTTTTCAATTGTCTCAACAACTAGATCAGAATGAAGAATCCAAATAGATTCTAAACGAGACAAAAAAGGGGGGGTTAGAGACCACTCAATAAACGAAATGCCTAAGGGTTTTCTTTGAGCTATTTGAGAGTTATCCAACTTGAGTTATGAGTACGAATGATTTTTTCTTTTTCGGGAAAGAAGAAAAAACAAGGACTTAAACAATAGTCTAATTGGTTTGATGATTTTATGGATCTATTTGCCATTAGCATTCTATACTTAGACATAACTTCGAATCATTTTTTTTTCTCGAGCCGTACGAGGAGAAAACTTCTTATACGTTTCTAGGGGGGGTATTGTTCATCTACATCTATCCCAATGAGCCGTCTATCGAATCGTTGCAATTGATGTTCGATCACGAAGAGAAGGAAGAGATCTTCAGAAAGTGGGTTTTTATGATCCGATAAAGAATCAAACTTATTCAAATGTTCCTGCTATTCTATATTTCCTTGAAAAGGGTGCTCAACCTACAGGAACTGTTCATGATATTTCAAAGAAGGCGGAGGTTTTTACGGAACTTCGCCTTAATAAAAATCAATAAAAAATAAAAATCAATAAAAATAAAACGAAATTCAATTAATAAAAAAAAAAAAGAGTGTGGGGGTGACTCGTATATAGCTTTGTATAACTTTTTCTCTATTATTCTCCCTTCTCTTGTTTTGTTCTATTCATACCTATTTTTTATTGCTCCCATAGAATCCCATGCTTTATAATGACGAAAATCTATTTTATTGATATAAGATGGATAGAAAAAAGATCAAGTGAATAGATGAAGAAATTGGATCTAGAAATATAAAATTCTGACATTACCTTCAATCGGGTGGTTTTCGTTGGA